TGGAGTTGAAGTTACCAAATTTTGAGGGGTTGGTATTAATTTCTGTCTAATTGCTCCACATAGAGTTGCTCTAACCACATTTTCTAAACGAACTAGAGCCAATCCGAATTGATCTTGTAATAGATCCGCTACCGAACGAATACGTTTATTTTTTAAATGATTCATGTCGTTAAGCGTATCCATTCCAAATTTCATTCCAATCAAATGATCCGCAGCTGCCAAGATATCTCGTGGTAACAAAAAAGTATTGTTATGAGGTATATGAAGATTTAGTCTCTGGTTCATATTTAGTCGGCCAATCCTTCCTAATTCACATCTTTGCTGAAAGAATTTCTTTTGTAATTCTTCACATAAGGATTCAGAAAATACTGGATCTCCGCCTACACAAGTAAATTGTTGATAAAACTCTAAAATAGCATTTTCTTTTGACCCAATTTTTTTTTTCTCCTTATCATTAAGGAAAGACAAGAAAATTTCAGGGTAGCACACATTCTCTAGAATTTCTTTTAGATTCAACCCCATAGCTGATGATAGAACTAGAATAGATATTTTCTGTTTCCTACTCACACGAGCCCATATTCTTGCTTTTCTATCAATCTCTAATTCTACTCTTCCTCCCCAATCTGATATTATTGTGCCGATATAGACCAAAATTCCATTATGGTCCAATTCTGACCGGTAATAAATACCGGGGCTTTGCAATATTTGATTAATCACAATTCTGTATATTCCATTTACTATAGAGGTTCCCAGGGAATTCATTAGAGGAATGTTTCCAATAAAAATGGTTTGTTCTTGCATATCCCTACTGCTTTTCCAAATTAATCCTGCGGATACATATAATTCAGAAGAATATGTAAGTGATTCATATACAGCATCTCTTTCTTTTATCAAAGGTTCTACTAATTGATATGTTTCCACAAATAATTGAAATTCAATTTCTTGATCTGTATCTTCCATTTTTGGAAACTTAGAAAGTTCTTCTGTTAAGCCCTGATCAATGAACCTACAAAATCCTTCAAATTGTATCTGATTAAATCCAGGTATTGTAGACATTCCCTCATTTCCATCTCTAAGCATTTTGAATTTCCCATTTATTGACAAAAAAATTCCATTATTGAGTCGTTCTTCATCCCATTATATGGGTCGCTCTGGCAATAATGAAATTTCTATTCTGTTTACGGAATCACATAAAATTTTATCTAACCCATATATGAATATGGAATGTATGAAATATATATGAACAGGGGAATAAGAATAAAGAGAATTTTAGACTCAAATTGGAATTTCCAACAAATACAACTAGAAAAGAATTGAAAAATTCCACTTAACTTATTAAGTTAGACTTATGAAGTTTTGTATAGAATAACAAAAGAAAAGGTAATTCCATTTCTACCATTATTATTTTATGATATTGCATGTTTTACATATTCCAATAGGATTCAATACCAGTAAAATAAGTGATCCGGATTTGATCTCTTCGATAAAATAAAGACCCAATAATCAGAAACAATATTAAAGTAGATTCTTTTAGCACTTAGCCTTATTTCGTGAATTTCTTTTTTTAGTTTTAGTTAAAAAAAAAGAGGGTTCACGCAGAAGAGATATAGATATTTTTTTTTCTAAGAGGTTGTTATAATATGATTGAAGCGCGGAAGAGGGCTTTATGAAACATACACAACACAGATAAAAGGATAGTTATTTATATATATGTCTATGTCTCCCCTTTATTGCAGTTCGATTCTGGACAGCGTCGTGCTCTGGCAAAACCTCATAGAAAATCGATTCTATGAGTTATAGAAATATAAGATTTCCGATTAGATATTCGCATAAGAATTTGGGTTCTGGGGTTGACATATATATAGATTCTATGTTAGAATAGAATCTGAAAATAGAGAAGAGCAAAATTTCGGTTCTGTCTGGGGTTGACATATTTGTCTACCAAAAAGACAATAAATTCATTTTTATGAGGATACCTCTCTATTAAAGGAAACTCGAATACTTAATGCTTTATGCTTTACATTATAAAAAATGCCCCTTGGTGTTCCAAAAGTACCCTTTGACTTTGACGTTGACTTTGACCGTCCCGAATACGAATACCGCGAAGAAGACGAAGAGTCAACTTGGGTTGACTTATACAATGCACTTTATAAAAAGAGACAGTTGTTTTTGTTTCAAGACGTTAATAGCGAGATAGCGAATCAACTTATCAACCTTTTGCTATATCTCGATTCAGAAAATGATATCACAGATTTTTGTCTTTATATAGACTCTCCCGGGGGATGGATACTCCCAGGTATGAGTCTTTATAATGTTATGGAGGCTGTGGAGTCGGATATACGAACAATATGCGTCGGACTGGCCGCTTCAATGGCATCTTTTATCCTGGCCGCGGGAAATCCTAACAAACGTGTAGCATTCCCTCACGCTGGGGTAATGATACATCAACCCCATGCTTCTTTTTTGGAGGAGGACGACGACGACGACGCCGACGACAACGACGACAACGACGACGACGACGATAACGATGACAACAACGAAAACATCCAATTTTTGAGGGAAATGAAAGAACTAATGATCATTCAGGAAGACATCGCCAAAATTTATGCAGAAAGAACGACTCAACCTTTAGAGGTCATACTCAAAGACCTGCAAAGCGATTCTTTTATGTCAGCAACAGAAGCCCAAGCTCATGGAATTGTTGATTTTGTAGCACACTGGGAGCGAAGAGTTAGATAAAAAATAACTGGAATTTCATACAAATCGTGGTTGGGGTTGTTTCATATTTTATATTAACATTCTATTAATTTGAATAGAATGTTAATATAGAAATAATCCCTAATCCTCCGCATAATCATCCGGTTAGGAGCGACCTAAACCAACCCATTATGCATATGATTCATCATGCCAACTGTTAAACAACTTATTAGGAAGGCAAGACAGCCAATCAGAAATGTCAACAAAACCCCCGCTCTTAGAGGGTGTCCTCAGCGCCGAGGAATATGTACTCGGGTGTATGTGCGACTCGTTCGGATTGTGGATTGGAACAAAAGAAAGGAAACGAATTTTCCACTATTCGCGTCAATACCGATCAATAGGATAGAATGGTAAAAACCCCTTCACTATCTAATATCTAAAACACTATCTAAAAAAAAAAGATCTACCATATCCTTTTATTGTGTATCAAATTTATGGTTTCTATTAGTGAAAATTCAATCATCTCAATTTTCAAATTAAATTGTGAAAGAATTCCCCATTGGTAGCAAATGATTAGCCGTTAAGCAGGGGAAATCTTAGCTTAGGAAAAGGCCGAAAATTTATGCCTCTACTCTTGCAAGAACGGACTAACAGGGTCAGCTAATCAGCTAATCTTCATAATTAAATACCGTTACTGTATAGATAGATCTCGTTGTGAAAGATCTATTACTGGATAATTTCTGGGTAGAGCCAAAAAAGTGTGAACTGTACAAGTTAACAATAGCATCGATTAAATGATTATTAAAGGAAAAAAAGAGAGGGCTCCGGTGTATAGGGAAGACCTCACCGTTTAAGAAATAACCATAGAAACGAGGGAACCCACTATTTCTTTATCCATTTCTATTTACTACTTATTGTTATTTATTATATTATGTTATGTTTTTGTTTGATACTAGGTATTAATACAATTTCTTATTTCGAGGCGAAATGTCTAAAAAAAAAAAAAAGAAAAAATCGTGGCTAGGAAGGTTAGAGTAGCAAAAGCTGTTGGAATTCTTATTTTATACATTGGAAGAATCTGTTTTGTTATTCTAGAAAAGTGGAAGGGAATAAAATAACTGAAAAAAAAAAGAACTCAATGAATTATTCATCAAAATTTCGTTTATTCAATGACCCGAATTAGACGAGGATTTATAGCTCACAAGCGTAGAACAAAAATGTGTTTTTTCGCATCAGGTTTTCGAGGGACTCATTCAAACCTTACTCGAACTATTATTCACCAAAAAATGAGAGCTTTCGTCTCGGCCCATCGGGATAGAGATAGACAAAAAATAAATTTGCGCCGTTTGTAGATCACTCGTATAAATGCAGTAATTCGCGAAAATCCGGGATTCTATAGTTATAGGAGATTAATAAACAAGCTGTACAGAGGACAGTTGCTTCTTTTCTTAATCGTAAAATCCTTGCACAACTAGCTATAGCTATATTAAATAAGAATTGTCTTTCTATCATTTCTAATGACATCCTAAAATAAGGAGATTGGAAGGAATCCTTCGGAATATTTTCCAGAGAATTCCTTGGAGTTGGAGAATGAATTCCGAGAAGGTAGAATAGAAATGAGTATGATAAAATATGATGATAATATGATCAAAAACATTCAATAAAAAAAAGAGTTTTTCTTCTTCCAAAATTCGTTTTTTTTTACACCACGACAATAAAATCTGGATTTTCGGATTTTTCGAACAAAACCTCAATTGCCGTTTGAGTTGGAATTGAAATTTGTATTTGATTGATTTTTTGTATCTTTATTCCATTGGTTTTTTGTATTTCTGGCTCTTTTTGTATTTCTGGCTCTAAGATCGGCAGGCCTATAGACCAATTTGCCTTTTTCCAATTTTCTTTCATAATTTTCATTATTAAGAAAGGGTAATAAAGATAAAATACGAGCTTGTTTTATAGCAAGAGTAATTAATCGTTGTTGTTTTAAAGTCAATCTATTCACCCGTCTAGATAATATTTTTCCTTGTTCACTAATAAATCGACTAATGAAACTTACATTTGTGTAATCAATTTGATCCCCCGTTTGGATCGGGGGCAAACGCCTACGAAAAGACCGCTTCTGCTTGGGCTTAAGAAAAAGTCGCTTGGATTTATCCATGGTTTGTTTCTCCCTTATTTTTTTATTTCGAAAATTCGATTTCGTTCGACCAGATCTGCTAATGATAATTATTTAGAATTAAGAAATCAAATTTTGATTGTTTATATTTATATATATATTTAAATTATATATTTAAATATGTATTAACATATGATATATTAATATTTCATTTTTCTTCTTCTTTTGTATTTGTAAAGGTGACATCGATTCCATCTATTCCTTTATCTCTCCATGAATTGTATGTTTGTAACAATAGGGACAGAATTTTCTCAATTCCAATCGACTGGGCGTATTGTGTCGATTCTTTTGAGTAATATATCTGGAAATGCCTGTTGATTTCTTATTAACGCTGTTTCGAAGACAGCTGTTACATTCCAAAATAACCCGTACTCGGGCATCTTTATCTTTACCCTTGGCCATGATGAACCTCCTTTTGGTTTTTTTTATTCACTCAACTCTTTTCTTTGATTTTCCGATCCGAAACGACGAAGAAAGGGACAAAAAAATAGAAGTGGCTAACTCGAAATTATGAGAGATTTTGTTGCAACCAATATAGTCAAAATAAGTACTACAGCGATCTTAAATTAGATTATACTAAGTATATCTAAGTGAATGTATAGAATAAAGTGAATAAAGTGAAATGCAGGGAGTGTACAACTAACTAAATGCACTTTTTTCTACACGACGAAATACATGTCCATGTCTAATTTACATTAGAAGTTTCGATTCAAATTGCAGTACAATATTTGCATTTTAGTTAAACAGCTTGTACGATACTGTTGCCCAAACCACATTTGCACTTCTGTTCTCTTAATTTAATTGAAGGTAATTTACTTTAAGCCCGCCCCCAAGTTACGAGGTTCACTGAAGGGATAATTTACTTTTATTCTTTTTCTTTTCGAACTTATTCAAATAAAAAAAGAGGGGAGGTAGTATTCACAGATATTTCATTGTATCTCTAATCTTCCTCACCCCCCGTGTTAATAACTAGAATGAAAAAAAGGGGAATGTCAACGCATCCGGGAAAAAACGATTGATCTCTATTAACAGACCCGCTAAAGAACTGAACCATAGGGTACTTATTACTGGTGCTGCGGATAGATATGTTTTTAGATTTCGCATTTAAAATCCTCCTTCTTTATTAGAATTGTAATAAAGAATTTTTATTGTAATACATAATGATAATACATATATGATTCGGTTTATATGTGATTAAAGGCCACTTTTTTTTGTTTTGTACGCGAAACTCCTAATTCAATTAGAAATCCCCAAGGATTTGATAGATAAGATTTTGCTTTTCTTTTTTTAATTATTAATTAAAATTAAAAGAATAAAATACACCCCTTTCCGCCCAAGCATTTGCCAAATTTATGACGAGTTTTCAATTTTATTTTTCACATGTCTAGAAGTTCATTATTATTATATGTTATATGATATGAGATAAAGAAATGACAAGATAAGTTGGGTATCTCAATCAATAAAGAAAATGAAATGCGTATATAGAAAACAATTCGGGGATTCTCTACAATGACATTGTAGGCCAATTGAAAGGGATGTAGCGCAGCTTGGTAGCGCGTTTGTTTTGGGTACAAAATGTCGCAGGTTCAAATCCTGTCATCCCTACCTATTCTTTTCCTACCTATTCTTTTTGTTTCACTTCTGAGTAATAACAAACAAAGGGTCAATTGAAATCAATTCAAATTGGACATACCTAATCTTTAATTTATATTATATGATAATATTGATAACGTAGGCATTGAAGACATGGTGGAGTTAAAAAAAAAGAATATTTTTCCGTACAGTCTTATTTTTTGTGATAAGAAAAGCGCTCTTAGTTCAGTTTGGTAGAACGTGGGTCTCCAAAACCCAATGTCGTAGGTTCAAATCCTACAGAGCGTGATTCTGTTATTGTTTTGGTAAGTCAAAAATTTTTCGGAAAAAAGAGAACAGCAATCTGAATTTGACCTCCTACTTTCTTTAATCCACAGGAGGTCAAATTAACAAGGTGTTAATTAATCAAAGGTCCAACTGATCACCACGTCTGTATTGTAAATAGGCAGTTACAAATAATCCAGCCAAAGTAATAGAAATTAGACCTAAGACGATTCCAAATAGAAAAACTTCAATCATTTGAATTTTTTTGAAAAGAAAAAAAAAGAGAGGTAATATCTATCCTTAAATATTAATCTATATTGCCCATAAATCTCAATAACCAAGAATTCGAAATTGACACGTTAATGAACTGAAGAATAGATGGAATACTACAATTTTTTTTATTTCAAATAAATCGTATTTTGCTCAGACCAATAAATAGACCTGAGGTTATAGTTAAAGTTGCTAGTAGAAAACCGAAATAACTAGTTATAGTAGGCATGAAAGAGCTAAATAAACTATTTTCTTTTTTTATACATATGCTTGTAAAACACTTTCCTAAGTTCAATAGTTTTTTTTAAAGATACGAAGATAAGCAAAAATACCAATTGAAGGAAGAAGTCCGATTTTCTAATTTATCAATCATTATCATCATAGATTCTAAAATAAACGACATTAACAAAAATAGAGTGATATAGATCCAAAAAGAAATCCATTTATCCTCTAGGACATCCACCTAACCTCTCATGATTCTGAATCAAACGGATTCCTTG